GCCTTTCATTTCTTTTTTATTTTCTGGGGGGTGGGGGAGGGGAGATCCTTGCGCCTTGAGAGTTCTTGCGGAGGCAAGCAGATTCGCAAACTGCTCAATTGAGCCCTCTAGGGCTGGGAACTGGTGGACGAAAAAGGGTTGGATACACCCCTCGACCATATCTATACAAATAGAATAGTCCTTTTATACAGAATGGTAGGTGCGGAGACGGGAATCGAACCCGTGACCCCGAGGTTATGAGCCTCGTGAGCTGCCAAACTGCTCTACTCCGCCCTGGAGGGCCGGGAACTGGTGAACAAAAAAGGATTGGATACACCCCTTGACCATATCTATACAAATAGAATAGTCCTTTTCTATAGAATGGAGCGGGTAGCGGGAATCGAACCCGCATCGTTAGCTTGGAAGGCTAGGGGTTATAGTCGACGTTGGTTGATCATTTTTAACGTCTCTAATTCAAAACCGAACATGAAATTTTAGTTTCATTCGGCTCCTTTATGGATATTCTCACCACTTAACATCTATGTCAGCTTTTCTGTCTGAATGGATCCAAAGCTCCCTGCTTTCTAGATGATCCCTATAGAGGATAGAAATTCTACTAAATCTATCTAATCTACTTACTTCGTTCCCTAATTCCATTCGAGAGATCCTGAGGAAAAGAATTTGGTTTCCACCGAGCTGAAACAATATGCTGATGGTTCTAGTAAACCAAAACTCTCGTTTTTTAGCTATTTGGCTTCAATTTCCATTTCCTTAAAAAAAAAAGAAGATCTAGTTACGATTGGAAATACACTTTTTTTTATCTTCATCCATAGATCCTTTACTCACATTTATTCAATTGGAATAGTTAATCCAATGCAAAATTGTGCTTCGCGACTCTATATCCATAATCCAATTTGTATTTTGGATGCAATTTCAATTAATCTTTGGATACAAATCGCGAGAATGTATATTTTTCCTCAATATGCTATTGAGAGGAAAAGGATTAAACCTTTTAAAGAAAGAAAGTTTTAATCAGAATATAAAAAAACCGAAGGACCCCCTTAACTATATCATCTTAAATTCAATTATTAATAGAACGAATCGCACTTTTACCACTAAACTATACCCGCCACATCCACATTATTGTATAAACCCCGAAGTTTGTCAAGTGTCATAGGGAGAAAGAAAAAGTAATTACAAAATTACTTTTTCTTTCTCTTTTTCTTTGTTATGTTCTCCCTGCTCTTCCTTACTTTCTTCTTTCTTTATTTTTTTCATTTTTTTTTTTTTTTATTTATGTTGATTTATTGAAATCTTTCTTAGCGTAGAACGAGTTCGCGTTTATTTTCTGGTTCAGCTTTATTTTCCCGTTCCGGTTTATTTTCTGGTTCAGCTTTTTGGGGTTTTTCTTTAATTTCTCTCTTCGGAAAGGCAAACTTAAAGAGATCCCTTAGGAAAGGGTACCCAAAAATCTTGACAAATAGAATTATCAATAGAATAAATAGAATAAATATTCCGGCCAATGTCAGAACCACGAGCAGCCCGACGGTTGCTACGTAACTAAGGACGCTTATCCAGTAGGAACTAAGGACGCTTATCCAGTAGGATAATCTATTTTGCCCCCTTTTTCGTTTCGGTAGACGAAAATTTTGAAAAGAAATTAGTTCTATGGCAAACTTCCAGAACCAGGAAGCAAAAAGAAAGGCTAGCTTAATAATGTCTTTAATGCCATGAAACAAAAAATCTCCTACGGCAAACAAAAAATCTCCTACGGCAAACAGAAAATTTCCTACCCAAAGAAAACCAAAGAGAAAGACTCCTAGTAATAAAACTACTAGGTATAAAACTACGCCAAAAAAAGAAACCAGGTCATGGTAAAGAGAGAGTCCTTTATGTTTAAAAAAGGTTAACTTCTCTGTAAAAGAAGTTAACGATTCCTTAACTTTCAAGAATCCTCTTTTTAACCATTTCAAGAATTCTCTTTTTAACCATTTCAAGAATTCTCTTTTTAACCAATAGTAGTCCACATAGCATTCGAACAAGTAGTCTGTGAAATCTTCCCAGAAATCCTTCAAGTCTTCCCAGGAATCCTTCAAGCAGACCACAATTTTAGAATCCTTCAACCAGGCCACAATTTTAGAATCCTTCAACCAGGCCACAATTTTAGACTTCGAGTATCCGTCGATTTTAGACTTCAAGTAACCTCTTACTTTTGCAATACAACTTAGTAACCTAAAAATTAATTTTTTTATTGGCATTAACCCTCCTCCTTAATTGGGTATAATTTTTTTTTTGTTTCGGGAAATAGAAAAACATTTCCCATGCAGTTTCTTTTTTACCTTACTTGTTACCTAGGGTTATTTATACACTCGCTATTTACATTTTATAACCACATAATAATATATCTATTTTAAAAAACTTTGTCAAGGGTGGCCCATAATTCATCATCTATTATATGATGATTCTATCATAGATATATATCTATTATATGATTATTCTATCATAGATATATATCTAATTGGCATAGATATATATCTAATTGGCATAGATATATATCTAATTAGAAAGTAGATCAATCAAGTAGATGGAGAATACGAGAAGTGGAAAAGCCCTTTATCGGATTTGAACCGATGACTTATGCCTTACCATGGCATTACTCTACCACTGAGTTAAAAGGGCCCTTTTATTCAATTCAAAAATTAGCCATTTTCATTTGCCATTATGAGTCTACTGAATATATATGTACTATATTTATATAATATATGGAGAGAAGTTCGTTGAGGAACAATAAATTTTCTTGAAACATGTGATGGGGGAATTCATACTCTGAATCGAATAATTCTTATAAAAGACAAAATTTCTATCTTTTTTAAATTTTCCGACTTAGTATGAGATGCATATTTTGTCTGAACACTAAACGAAGCACTGAGTTCAAATTGCAGAAAAGAAATGAGATTTTACTCTTTTTTCTGTCAGATCAATCAAATCACTACTTGTAGTCAAGTAATTCTATACCCCCTTTTATTAATCTATACCTTTTAATTTAATTAAATGGGGTAATTCGTGAATTAACCATCAACTAAACAAAAAATCCTATGAAAGCATAACAGAAAAGTAGGAAAGACTCGTTGCTTTGGATCTAGTCATACCCTTCGAGTATATTGACAATTCTAAAAAACTGCTCATACTATCATCATAGTATAATGACGGGTGGTTGTATATGCCCCTATCGTCTAGTGGTTCAGGACATCTCTCTTTCAAGGAGGCAGCGGGGATTCGACTTCCCCTGGGGGTAGGGGGTATTATGAAAGGAGGTTAATCACAGAGTATCAAAAACCCTAGAAAAAATTCTTCCTGGGTCGATGCCCGAGCGGTTAATGGGGACGGACTGTAAATTCGTTGACGATATGTCTACGCTGGTTCAAATCCAGCTCGGCCCAATAATCTACCGCTTCGTGAATATGATATAAATTGAACCAATTAATTTGTCTTCCATAAAAGAAAATGTCTGATCCATAGAAATAAGGAGAAAAAGTCCATTTTTTTCTCTATCGATATTTTTCTCATTCCTTTCTTCGAAAAATTGAGATTTATGACCCTTTCCTTAATTAAGGAAAGGGTCATGAAAAGAAAAATTGTTTTTTCTTATTGAAAGATGGATTATCATCCATTTTTGGCAATAAAAAATCCCGCGTTACTAGTAATCTGCATCACTCTCACTAGAACTTCCATATGATATGTGCTAGAACTTCCATATGATATGTGGATACGTAGTATATGATTCGTGTATTTCTTACAGTACGACGGGCGAATCGAATCTTCTTATGGTTATATTAAGAATATGTATACCATACACCCCGCAGGGATTGTAGTTCAATTGGTCAGAGCACCGCCCTGTCAAGGCGGAAGCTGCGGGTTCGAGTCCCGTCAGTCCCGAACTAGGGTCCGATGTATTGAGAAATTCATCTTTCCTTTTTCATGGAAAAAGGAGGGGACAGGAGGCAAGATCAAATTCCTATTGGGCATCCTTATTTTGTTTTTTATTTGGCATTTTTCATCAAATAGATAGGAGTATAGGAATTTCCATTTTTTTTTTTCACTATTCCCGATTGATAGGGGGAAGACATACATTTCATATGTGGATTAGTATAATTTGTGATATTACTCTATTTTTCTGTATTTTAAGAGATAATACCATCTTCATCTTACTTCCTCTTCGACTTGATCAATGAAATGGAGTAGAGTGCCCATATTTTATCGGAGTCCATACACAAATCGTATTCATTTATTGTTAGACAATGAATTTAATATAATTAGTACTTTCGGGCTAAACTACACCCCTTTATATTTCTAGTTCCAACATTGTTTGCGTATGTTCAATGACTATTTGGAAACAATCTATCTCATTCAATTTGCAGACTCCATTTTTTTGTATATGCTCATCTTTAAACCCAAGAAAGAGGATATTGATATTAACTAATAAAATAAAAGAAAAACCAAGCAAACGCCCTTTTCCCTAAATTTATTTAAATCTTCAATCTTTTTTATTTAATCCCTTCTTTTCTCCATCTCACTTCTACTGTTTGTTTGGATTTGTATGTGACCCATAGAAACTCGGTCATGTAACACTTTATAATTGTATGTATAAGTATAAGAAAAAGTAAGGGGAATTGTATAAGATAAGGAAGATCATAGGTTATAGATATAGAAAAGAAAAAGTGGAAAAGGATGAAAAATAGAGCGGGATTCCTGATCCAATCAAAAACCCCATTTTGGTGTTAGTATGGATAAGGGATCTTCCTATGTTATACTATTCAATTCTCAACGATGAATTGATTTGATAGATCAGATATTGTTATTCATAATATTAAATCGATTCAGTATCATCATAATGCAAGTCCTCCCGTTGAATTTACAGGATCCCCATTTTTCGTCTCTATGGGATTACATCCCGAGTTATTGCGAAGAAAAAAAAAAAAAAAGAAACAAAGAGGTTATGGAAGTCAATATTCTCGCATTTATTGCTACTGCACTGTTCATTCTAGTTCCTACTGCGTTTTTACTTATTATTTATGTAAAAACAGTCAGCCAAAATGATTAATTTGAATTAATCATTTTGAAGAAATAAAAAAGGGATTAAAATAAAAGTCTAAGTCTTAAATGAAACAATCCGGTTGGAATCATAAAGTGTGGTAGAAAGAACTATATGTAGTTCTTTCTACCACACTTTAGATTCTTTATATTATATTATTATATACGAAATAGGATATATTAGTATAATATGATCGTACCATAACTAGATAATAGTTATCTGTATAACAAATATATATTTATTATATAATGTATTGGTCTACATAGAATAGATTAGTATATTGAAATAGTAGTCTAATTCTATTTCTTTTTTCACTACATTCGAATTTATGGGTCTCTTATAATTTTCTATAAGAGTCTGGAACTCCATCGAAAGGATCCATGGAGGAAGAGAAAAATAATACGAGAATAGACTATAGTAAAAGAAAATAAAACCAACGAATCTTTTTTTCGATTTCCCATTCCAAAAGAAGCCATTGATTGAATCATTAACAGATGATCTATGACATTTTATGGTAACTTCTTCAGATTTAGAAAGAATTTGCGTGGAAAAAGCTGCTTATCATGCCTGGATTTGCGTTTTTTTTTTTTGAAATACAACTCTAGTAATCATTCATGGTTATTATTCATTATTGTATTTCTTATTTATTATTCCAGTAGAGTTTGGAAAGAGAGACAAGCTTTTTAAAAATAAAGCTTGGCAAAATGATTAATGCAAAACGATCAATTAACAATTAAACAGTTGATACAACAATTTGATTACTCAATCGATTACTCAATCAATTAGGAGTATCCCTAGAGTCCACTCCTTCCCCATACTACTAGTGAAAGAGAAAATGTAAAGACTACCATTAAAGCAGCCCAAGCGAGATTTACTATATCCATGTAAATTATGTCTCCTATTTATATGAAGGAATTATTCCATTATTGATCAATAATCATAGCGGAATCAATGGTGCAGAGTCAAAAGGAGATTCTGACTTAAGGCTATTGATAAACCAGTTCAACGAATCCACTCATAACAAATTATTTATAGGATTTCCGGTAGAATTGGGAAGCATTAAGTATAAATCCAATACATACGCCTTTTTCTTAAAAAATAGTAAGGGAATGCCCCTAATAGATAGAACATGTGGGAATAGTAAGATTTATTGTTCGTTTTGTTCCCTTTTTTTATAAGCAAAGGACGTCAAAATATACCATAAAATCACGATAGAGAATTATCTATTGGATACCTTACCTAATCCACAACTCCGAAATCCATTTTTCATCACCCTATTCAATCTAATTCTAGACAGAATCAGTAGAGCTTACTTTAGTGTAGGTAGTATAAGATGTACGAGAATTAGGAAGCCTTGATAGTCCTTCGTGGAATCTCTTCTTCAATCTTAGGAACAAAAAAAGAATGCCTTTTAGGGACCTTTGGATACCAATATTTCCGACCTCTTATCTTCGTAATTCTGAATTCCAGAATAGAATCAATCAATTAATAAGTAAACGTTACCTCATTCCTATTGGTATCGGTTTGGGCCACTACTGCCAAAACAAACCCTAGTTTGAGGAAAGTCTTTTACAGCCTTTTTCTTTTCTAGAACTATGGATTCTAAAAATCAAGTATCCCCAGGCCTAGTTAGTCTCTTTCCCCCCACTTATGCGGGGCAAAAATTTGTCGAGTTCGATCAGTACAATAGGAAATCCTAAGTATTTTGTTGATCAGGCGGCACCCAGATTTGAACTGGGGATAAAGGATTTGCAGTCCCCTGCCTTACCGCTTGGCCATGCCGCCAAAAATCCGATCTAAAATCGAGAAAAATATTATGCATCCACGTTTTATTACTAAACCCCTTTTTTATCTTGAATCCAATTGTACTTACTCCTTTCCAATCCTTTTCCAAAAATCATCCATTTTTGCTTTTTATTGGATCCAGTTTCGATTATTCGATTGATTGTCTCTTAAAACACACACTGCTAACGCTAAAAAACTTCCCCTTTCTTTCTATTGAGATGAAAAAGGAGAAAAAATGGATTTCCAGTCACAGACTGAAAAATTTAGGACAAATTGGAACCATTAACTAGAATTCTATTATTTGGTATTTTGTTTCTTTTTTATTTTGAATTGCAGTAGTGAACGGTTCTTAAATTGGTATTGTATCCCCCTCCTTCCCTTTAATGGCATAATAAAAAAAATTGATTTACAGCTAATCAATATCCATTATTTTCATAAAAAAATTCTTTTTCAATTAGCAATTATTAAGAACATTTCTATGTATATGTAAACTCCAGGTCAGAACAGCATTATTATATATGGATCTCCCTTATGTACATATCTCTATGGAGAATCGTGCTTTAATTTTTCATTGCATTAAATATCTTGAATAAAAAATAGGAATTTTTCTATAATATAGTATGACCTGATCATGTTGCCCCACCCAAGTGAAATTACGATAAAAGATGGGATATGTGGGTAGGTGGATAACTAGAATTGGCATGTACTTAAAAAAAAGTACTTACTTTATTTTAGGATTATGCAATTAAATCCTATATTTTCTAGCAATTCTACTACTACGAAACAAAAAAGAACCCTCGAATTCTTTTTTGAACATTAAACTAAGCGTGCTATGCTAAATCTAAATAAAGTAAAACTTTCTAGTGCTTCTGAATTATTCTGGCTTTATCTCATTCATAGAAAGGAGATAAAATCATGAATCTTTGCCATCCAATCTGATTATAATATCAGAATAGGTAGAAATTGGATTCTCTATTTATACAAGATTTCATAAGTGTAAGTGACAGAATTTTTTTTTCTAGGAATGTTTTATCAATTTATTTTCATTCCATTTGTACCCCTCACAAATTCGAACTTTCGTCGAAATTGTCTCTATTCATAGGTATGAAATACATATATGAAATCCATATATGGAGTTCACTAGAATTTCATGTGATTCAGTAAACAGAATATGGATTCCATCATTGCTAGATCGATCCGTATGGATTGATGAATAGTGATCCGATAATGGAATTTTCTTCGATAAATAGCAAACTTAAGATTAAGATGCTCCGGAATGGAAATGAGGGAATGTCCACAATACCCGGATTTAGTCAGATCCAATTTGAGGGATTTTGTAGGTTCATTAATCAAGGCTTGGCAGAAGAACTTCATAAGTTTCCAAAAATGGAAGATACAGATCACGAAATGCAATTTCAATTATTTGCGGAAGGATATCAATTGGTAGAACCCTCGAAAAAAGAAAGAGATGCTGTGTATGAATCACTCACCTATTCTTCCGAATTATATGTATCTGCGGGATTAATTTGGGGTAGAGATGTGCAAGAGCAAACCATTTCTATTGGAAACATTCCTCTAATGAATTCCCTAGGAACTTTTATAATAAATGGAATATACCGAATTGTGATCAATCAAATATTGCAAAGTCCTGGTATTTACTACCGTTCGGAATTAGACCATAACGGAATTTCTATCTACACCGGCACTATAATATCAGATTGGGGAGGAAGATCGGAATTAGCAATTGATAAAAAAGAAAGGATATGGGCCCGCGTGAGTAGGAAACAAAAGATATCTATTCTAGTTCTATCATCAGCTATGGGTTCAAATCTAAGAGAAATTCTAGATAATGTTTCTTACCCTGAAATTTTCTTGTCTTTCCCGAATGATAAGGAGAAAAAAAAGATTGAGTCAAAAGAAAAAGCTATTTTGGAGTTTTATCAACAATTTGCTTGTGTAGGTGGGGATCTGGTATTTTCTGAGTCCTTATGTGAGGAATTACAAAAGAAATTTTTTCACCAAAAATGTGAATTAGGAAGGATTGGTCGACGAAATATGAACCGAAGACTGAATCTTGATATACCTCAGAACAATACATTCTTGTTACCGCGGGATGTATTGGCTGCTGCGGATCATTTGATTGGAATGAAATTTGGAATGGGTACACTTGACGATGACGATATGAATCACTTGAAAAATAAACGTATTCGTTCGGTCGCGGATCTGTTACAAGATCAATTCGGATTGGCTCTTGGTCGTTTAGAACATGCGGTTAAAAAAACTATCCGTAGAGCAATCAGACGTAAATTGAAACCGACTCCGAAAATTTTGGTAACTCCAACTTCAACTTCATTTTTATTAATAACTACTTATGAAACCTTTTTTGGTACATACCCCTTATCTCAAGTTTTTGATCAAACGAATCCATTGACACAAACTGTTCATGGGCGAAAATTGAGTTATTTGGGTCCTGGAGGATTGACGGGGAGAACTGCAAGTTTTCGGAGCCGAGATATTCATCCTAGTCACTATGGACGTATTTGTCCAATTGACACGTCCGAAGGAATCAATGTTGGACTTACTGGATCCTTAGCTATTCATGCGAGAATTGATCATTGGGGATCCATAGAGAGTCCGTTTTATGAAATATCGGAGAAACCAAAAGAAAAAGAGACACAGGTGGTTTATTTATCACCAAATAGAGATGAATATTATATGATAGCAGCAGGAAATTCTTTGGCCTTGAATCAGGGTATTCAGGAAGAACAGGTTGTTCCAGCTCGATACCGTCAAGAATTCCTGACTATTGCATGGGAACAGATTCATGTTAGAAGTATTTTTCCTTTCCAATATTTTTCTATTGGAGGTTCTCTCATTCCTTTTATTGAGCATAATGATGCGAATCGGGCTTTAATGAGTTCTAATATGCAGCGCCAAGCAGTTCCGCTTTCTCGGTCCGAGAAGTGCATTGTCGGAACTGGATTGGAACGCCAAACAGCTCTAGATTCTGGGGTTTCCGTTATAGCCGAACGCGAGGGAAAGATCATTTCTACTGATAGTCACTTGATCGTTTTATCAAGTAATGGAAACACTATAAGTATTCCATTAGTTGTGCATTGGCGTTCTAATAAAAATACTTGTATGCACCAAAAACCTCGGGTTCGGCGGGGTAAATGCATTAAAAAAGGACAAATTTTAGCGGAGGGGGCTGCTACAGTTGGTGGGGAACTCGCTTTAGGAAAAAACGTATTAGTAGCTTATATGCCATGGGAAGGTTACAATTCTGAAGACGCAGTACTAATTAGTGAACGTTTGGTATATGAAGATATTTATACTTCTTTTCACATCCGGAAATATGAAATTCAGACTGATACGACAAGCCAAGGCTCCGTTGAAAAAATCACTAAGGAAATACCACATCTAGAAGAACATTTACTCCGCAATTTGGACATAAATGGAGTTGTGATGTTGGGATCCTGGGTAGAAACAGGCGATATTTTAGTAGGTAAATTAACGCCTCAGATAGAGAACGAATCCTCGTATATATCGGAGGCTAGACTATTACGGGCCATACTTGGACTTGAGGTATCTACTTCAAAAGAAACTTCTCTAAAACTACCTATAGGTGGAAGGGGTCGCGTTATCGATGTGAAATGGATCCAGAGGGACCCCCTCGACATAATGGTTCGTGTATATATTTTACAGAAACGTGAAATCAAAGTAGGTGATAAAGTAGCTGGAAGACACGGGAATAAGGGTATCATTTCCAAAATCTTGCCTAGGCAAGATATGCCCTATTTGCAAGATGGAACATCTGTTGATATGGTCTTCAATCCCTTAGGAGTACCCTCACGAATGAATGTGGGACAAATATTTGAATGCTCGCTCGGATTAGCAGGGGATCTGCTAAAGAAACATTACAGAATAGCACCCTTTGATGAGAGATATGAGCAAGAGGCTTCAAGAAAACTTGTGTTTTCGGAATTATATGAAGCCAGTAAACAAACAAAAAATCCATGGGTATTTGAACCCGAGTACCCGGGAAAAAGCAGAATATTTGATGGAAGAACAGGAGACCCTTTCGAACAACCTGTTCTAATAGGAAAGTCTTATATCCTAAAATTAATTCATCAAGTTGATGATAAAATCCATGGACGTTCTACTGGGGGTTACGCACTTGTTACACAACAACCCCTTAGAGGAAGAGCCAAGCAAGGGGGACAACGAGTAGGAGAAATGGAAGTTTGGGCCTTAGAAGGATTTGGTGTTGCTCATATTTTACAAGAGATACTTACTTATAAATCGGATCATCTTATAGCTCGCCAAGAAATACTTGGTGCTACGATCTTTGGAAGAAGAGTACCTAATCACGAGGATCCTCCGGAATCTTTTCGATTGCTCGTTCGAGAACTACGATCTTTGGCTTTAGAACTGAATCATTTCCTTGTATCTGAGAAAAACTTCCAGATTAATAGGGAGGAAGTTTGATCTGAATGAATCATTATTTCTATTTTATGATCGACCAGTATAAACATCAACAACTTCAAATTGGACCCGTTTCTCCTCAACAAATAAAGGCTTGGGCCAACAAAATCCTACCTAATGGAGAGGTAGTTGGAGAAGTTACAAAGCCCTCGACTTTTCACTATAAAACCAATAAACCAGAAAAAGATGGATTGTTTTGCGAAAGAATCTTTGGACCCATAAAAAGTGGATTTTGTGCTTGTGGAAGTTTTGGAGTGAGCGGAGCTGAAAAAGAAGACGAAAGATTTTGCCAAAAATGCGGGGTAGAGTTTGTTGATTCTCGGATACGAAGATATCAAATGGGATACATCAAACTCGCATGTCCAGTGACTCATGTGTGGTATTTGAAAGGTCTTCCTAGTTATATCGCGAATCTTTTAGATAAACCCCTTAAGAAATTAGAGGGCCTAGTATACGGCGATGTGTGATTTGATCAAAATTTGCATTTTACAGACTCGGATTGAGAAACTGTCATCCCATTGAATCCGATTGGGATGCCCCGGTTCTGACATGTGTTTGGGGAGAAATAACATGAAACTTAGAATTCTGGGTGTATTCAATCCTTCCAAATGAAAGGGGAATTGATCCATGGTCGATTCTGTAACATCTATTCTATAACATCTAATATAGTAATAGCTAGTTATACCTCGTGAAAAAAAAAAATCTATTTTTTCGTGAAATTAGCCATTCCATTTCTTTTAGAGAGAAATTCCGTTTAAGCAAGCAAATATAGCACAGTATGGTTCCAGGAGTCTTTATTATCGCATATATGCTTCAAGGGACATCATGGCATAACCATCGAGGTAAGTAGAGACCTAAAAGATCGAATGGGATGATATATAGACAAATAAATCCCTTACGAATTACAAAGTCTTTTTTTAAGAAAACAAAGACAGTAGGGAAATAGACTACTCAAGAATTTCACATTTCCATTTTGTTATAAGTAATTCCTAAAATTCAAACAAAAAAAAAGAATGAGTCAAAGAAAGGTTAATTCTTACTGGGAACTTGAGTAAGGAGTAGTTCTTTGTAGAGTTTTATCAAACAAAGTTTCAAAATAAGAAAAGAACTCCTTTTTTCTTTTTTTATTTAGTCTAACTACTTAAGCCGGATGAGAGGAAACCCTCACGTCCGATTTTAAAGGGGGGAATCCACTCCTATAGGAACCTATCTTGATTTCTCTTTTGCTAGGCCCATAGCTAAAAAACCTACTTTCTTACGATTACGAGGTTTATTCGAAGATGAAATTCAATCCTGTAAACACAGCATTTCACCTTTTTTTACTACCCCAGGCTTCGCGATATTTAGAAATCGGGAAATTGCGACAGGAGCGGGTGCTATTAGAGAACAATTAGCGGATTTGGATTTGCGAATTATTATAGGGAATTCGTTGGTAGAATGGAAGGAATTAGAAGACGAGGGGTATAGTGGGGATGAATGGGAAGATAGAAAAATTAGAATAAGAAAAGTTTTTTTGATTAGACGCATGCAATTGGCGAAACATTTTATTCAAACAAATGTAGAACCAGAATGGATGGTTTTGTGCTTATTACCAGTTCTTCCTCCCGAATTGAGACCCATTGTTTATAGGTCTGGGGATAAACTGGTGACTTCGGATATTAATGAACTTTATAAAAGAGTTATCAGTCGGAACAAAAACCTTACCTATCTATTAAAAAAAAGTAGATTTACGCCAGCGGAATTAGTAATGTGTCAGGAAAAATTAGTACAAGAAGCCGTGGATACACTTCTGGATAGTGGGGCCCGTGGGCAACCAACGAGGGATGGTCATAATAAAGTTTACAAGTCATTTTCGGATGTAATTGAAGGTAAAGAGGGAAGGTTTCGTGAGACTCTGCTTGGTAAACGGGTCGATTACTCGGGGCGTTCCGTCATTGTTGTGGGTCCTTCGCTTTCATTACATCAATGTGGATTACCTCTAGAAATAGCAATAAAGCTTTTCCAACTATTTGTAATTCGCGATTTAATCAGGAAACATGGTACTTCTAACGTAAGGATTGCTAAAAGGCAAATTTGGAAAAAGGAACCAATTGTATGGGAAATACTTCAAGAAGTTATGCGGGGACATCCTGTATTGTTGAATAGAGCACCCACCCTGCATAGATTAGGCATACAGGCCTTCCAACCCATTTTAGTAGAGGGACGCACTATTTGTTTACACCCATTAGTTTGTAAGGGCTTCAATGCGGACTTTGATGGGGATCAAATGGCTGTTCATGTACCTTTATCCTTGGAAGCTCAGGCGGAAGCCCGTTTACTTATGTTTTCTCATATGAATCTCTTGTCTCCCGCTATTGGAGATCCTATTTGCGTACCAACCCAAGATATGCTTATCGGACTTTATGTATTAACGATTGGAAATCGTCGAGGTATTTGTGCAAATAGATATAATAATTGCGGAAACTATCCAAATCAAAAAGTTATTTACAATACTAACTATAAGTATACGAAAGATAAAGAACCCTATTTTTGTAGTTTCTATGATGCACTTGGAGCTTATAGGCAGAAACGAATCAGTTTAGACAGTCCTTTGTGGCTCCGATGGAAACTAGATCAACGTGTCATTGGGTCAAGAGAAGTTCCGATCGAAGTTCAATATGAATCTTTGGGGACATCTCATGAGATTTATGCCCACTATCTAATAGTGGGAAATCGAAAAAAAGAAATCCGTTGTATATACATTCGAACCACTCTTGGTCATATTTCTTTTTATAGAGAAATAGAGGAAGCCATACAAGGATTTAGCCAGGCCTATTCATACACTATCTAAACTAAGAAGTTAGATTCGGCGATGCCCCTTTCCGGGGGAATTCGGATTTCACTAGTATCATCATTTTTTCCGCGTGAATCAAGATTGAGATTGAGGAAAGGAAGTTAAGTTTTCGAATCACTGACTCAGACCCATTGTCGAATCCTACTCAGCAATTGTCGAATCCTACTCAGCAGAATATGGGAGTACTTATGTATGGCGGAACGGGCCGATCTGGTCTTTCATAATAAAGAGATAGATGGAGCTGCTATGAAACGACTTATTAGCAGATTAATAGATCATTTCGGAATGGGATATACATCCCATATCCTGGATCAAATAAAGACTTTGGGTTTCCATCAAGCCACTACTACATCTATTTCATTAGGAATTGATGATCTTTTAACAATACCTTCTAAGGGATGGTTAGTCCAAGACGCTGAACAACAGAGTTTTTTTTTGGAGAAACACTATTATTATGGGACTGTACACGCAGTAGAAAAATTACGTCAATCCGTTGAGATATGGTATGCTACAAGTGAATATTTGAGACAAGAAATGAATTCGAATTTTCGGATAACGGATCCTTCTAATCCAGTCTATCTAATGTCTTTTTCAGGAGCCAGGGGAAATGCATCTCAGGTACACCAATTAGTGGGTATGAGAGGATTAATGGCAGATCCCCAAGGACAAATGATTGATTTACCTATTCAAAGCAATTTGCGCGAGGGACTTTCTTTGACAGAATATATAATTTCCTGCTACGGAGCCCGCAAAGGGGTTGTAGATACTGCTGTACGAACAGCGGATGCTGGATATCTTACACGTAGACTTGTTGAAGTAGTTCAACATATTATTGTGCGTAGAAGAGATTGTGGTACTATCCGAGGTATTTCTGTGAGTCCTCAAAATGGGATGACGGAAAAAATTTTTGTCCAAACACTAATCGGTCGTGTATTAGCAGACGATATATATATCGGTTCACGATGCATTGCCACTCGAAATCAAGATATTGGAATTGGACTAGTCAATCGATTCATAACCACCTTTCGAGCACAGCCATTTCGAGCACAACCAATATATATTAGAACCCCCTTTACTTGCCGGAGTACATCTTGGATCTGTCAATTATGTTATGGTCGGAGTCCGACTCATGGCGATCTGGTCGAATTGGGGGAAGCCGTAGGTATTATTGCGGGTCAATCAATTGGGGAACCGGGGACTCAACTAACATTAAGAACTTTTCATACTGGTGGAGTATTCACAGGGGGTACTGCCGAACATGTACGATCCCCTTCTAATGGAAAAATAAAATTCAATGAGGATTTGGTTCACCCCACACGTACTCGTCATGGGCACCCTGCTTTTCTATGTTATAGAGACTTGTATGTAACTATTGAGAGTCAGGATATTCTACATAATGTGAATATTCCGTCAAAAAGTTTGATTTTAGTGCAAAATGATCAATATGTAGAATCCGAACAAGTAATTGCTGAGATTCGTGCCGGAACGTACACTTTTCATTTTAAAGAGAGGGTACAAAAGCATATTTATTCTGAATCAGAGGGAGAAATGCACTGGAGTACTGATATTTACCATGCGCCTGAATATCAATATGGTAATGTTCGTCGATTACCAAAAACAAGCCATTTATGGATATTAGCAGGAAGTCTGTGCAAATCCAGTATAGCGTCTTTTTCGCTCCACAAGGATCAAGATCAAATGAATACTTATTCTTTTTCTGTTGACGGAAGATATATCTCTGACCTCTCAATGGCTAATGATCAAGTAAGACATAAACTGTTGGATACTTTTGGTAAAAAAGATAGGGAAATTCTTGATTATTCAAGGCCGGATCGAATCATATCCAATGGTCATTGGAATTTCGTATATCCTTCTATTCTTCAAGAGAATTCGGATTTCTTGGCGAAAAAGCGAAGAAATAGGTTCGTCATTCCATTGCAATATCACCAAGAACAAGAGAAAGAACTAATATCCTGTTTTGGGATTTCGATTGAAATACCCATAAACGGTATTTTACGTAGAAATAGTATTTTTGCTTATTGTGAGGATCCACGATACAGAAAAAACAGTTCAGGAATTATTAAATATGGGACCCTAGAGGAAGATTCCATCATAAAAAAAGAGGGTTTGATTGAGTATCGAGGAACAAAAGAATTTAGTCTAAAATACCAAAAAGAAGTAGATCGGTTTTTTTTCATTCTTCAAGAAGTGCATATCTTGCCGAGATCCTCATTCCTAAAGGTGCGTAACAATAGTATTATTGGAATGGATACACAACTCACTTTAAATACAAGAAGTCGACTAGGTGGATTAGTCCGAGTGAAGAGAAAAAAAATATATACTGAACTCAAAATCTTTTCCGGAGATATTCATTTTCCTGAAGAGGCAGGTAAGATATTAAGGCACGGCGGCATTTTGATACCACCAGAAACAGAAAAAAAAGATTCTAAGGAATCAAAAAAAAGGAAAAATTGGATCTATGTTCAACGGATCAAAAAAACTACCGAGAATAAGAAAAAGTATTTTGTTTCGGTTCGACCCGCAGTCACATATGAAATAGACGAAGGGATAAATTTAGCAACACTTTTCCCGCGGGATCTCTTGCAGGAAAAGGATAATCTCCAACTTCGAGTTGTCAATTATATTCCTTGTGAAAATAACAAGTTAATTCAAAGAATTTCTCACACGAGTATTCAATTAGTTCGAACTTGCTTAGTATTGAATTGGGAACAAGAAGAAAAAGAAGGGGTTCATGCTTCCCTTGTTGAGGTAAGAGCAAATGATCTGATTCGCGATTTCATAAGAATTGAGTTAGTCAAGTCCACTATTTCGTATACAGAAAAAAGGTATGATAGGACAAGTTCAGGACCGATTCCCAATAATAGGTTAGATCGCACCAATACCAATTCCTTTTATTCCAAGGCGAAGATTCAATCACTTAGCCAACATCAAGGAGCTATTGGCACGTTGTTGAATCGAAATAAAGAATGCCAATCTTTGATGATTTTGTCGGCATCCAATTGTTCTCGAATTGGGTCATTCAATAATTCAAAATATCACAATGTGATAAAAGAATCGAATCCTATAATTCCTATTCGAGATATTTATATTTTTGGTCCCTTAGGCGCTATTGTACCTAATATATCGAATTTTTCTTCATCTTACTATTTAATAACGCATAATCAGATCCTCTTAAAGAAATATTTGTTACTTGACAATTTGAAACATACTTTCCAAGTACTTCAAAGACCTAAATACTCTTTAATAGATGAAAATCGAAGGATTTCTAATTCCGATAGTAACATCATTTTGAATCCATTCCATTTGAATTGGCACTTTCTTCATCATGATTATTGTGAAGAGACATCGGCAATAATTCGCCTTGGACAATTTATTTGCGAAAATGTATGTCTATTTAAATACAAATCGCACATAAAAAAATCTGGTCAAATTTTCATTGTTAATGTTGATTCCTTAGTTATAAGATCAGCTAAGCCTTATTTGGCCACTACAGGAGCAACTGTTCACGGTCATTATGGGGAAATCCTTTACAAAGGAGATACATTAGTGACGTTTATATATGAAAAATCGAGATCTAGTGACATAACGCAAGGTCTTCCAAAAGTGGAACAAGTCTTCGAAGCGCGTTCAATTGATTCACTATCGCCGAATCTCGAAAAGAGAATTGAAGGTTGGAACGAGCGTATACCAAGAATTCTTGGGATCCCCTGGGGATTCTTGATTGGAGCTGAGCTAACCATAGCCCAAAGTCGTATCTCTTTGGTTAATAAGATCCAAAAGGTTTATCGATCCCAAGGGGTACAGATCCATAATAGACATATAGAGATTATTATACGTCAAGTAACATCAAAAGTGCGGGTTTCCGAAGATGGAATGTCTAATGTTTTTTCCCCTGGAGAATTAATCGGACTGTTGCGAGCGGAACGAGCAGGGCGGGCTTTGGACGAATCCATCTATTATCGGGCAATCTTATTGGGAATAACAAGGGCATCCCTGAATACCCAAAGTTTCATATCCGAAGCAAGTTTTCAAGAAACTGCTCGAGTTTTAGCAAAAGCTGCCCTACGAGGTCGTATTGATTGGTTGAAAGGCCTGAAAGAAAACGTAGTTCTGGGGGGGATTATACCTGTTGGTACCGGATTCCAAAAATTGGTGCATCGTTCACGACAAGACAAGAACATTTATTTCGAAATTCAAAAAAAAAATCTATTCGCGTCGGAAATGAGAGATATTTTGTTTCGCCATAGAGAATTAGTTTGTTCTGACGTGACAAACAATTTCCATGAGACATCAGAACCATCATTTATGCGATTTACTGATTACTAAAGCGGATTCTTTTTTGACTTTAAACTAGACTTTTGACTTTAGAACGCTAACAGGTCTGATTTTGGATTTGGTAATAAATAAAAGAAGTAATTTAATAAATTAAGTTTATGGTTTATGCCATGTATCAACGGGCAATTCCCGGTAGAGGGTTCCATCGGAACAATTATTTATTTCAAGCTATTTCGCCTCTTTCTTAATCTTAAAAAAGAAATCAATTCCGTAATGGTAGGACGAATAAAAAAAAAAGAAAAAATCAAAAGGAAGTGTGGAAAAAATGACAAGAAGATATTGGAACATCAATTTGAAAGAGATGATAGAAGCAGGAGTTCATTTTGGTCATGGTATTAAGAAATGGAATCCTAGAATGGCCCCTTACATCTCGGCAAAGCATAAAGGTACTCATATTACAAATCTCGCTAGAACTGCTCGTTTTTTATCAGAAGCTTGTGATTTAGTTTTTGATGCAGCAAGTCGGGGAAAAAGCTTCTTAATCGTTGGTACCAAAAATAGAGCAGCGGATTCAGTAGCATCAGCTGCCATAAGGGCTCGGTGTCATTATGTTAATAAAAAATGGTTCAGTGGTATGTTAACGAATTGGTCGATTACGAAAACTAGACTTTCTCAATTTAGAGACTTAAGAGCAGAAGAAAAGATGGGGAAAATCAACCATCTCCCAAAAAGAGATGCGGCAATCTTGAAGAGAAAATTATCTACCTTGCAAAGATATCTCGGCGGGATCAAATATATGACGAGGTTGCCTGATATTGTGATCATCCTTGATCAGCAAGAAGAATATACGGCTCTTCGGGAATGTACCATTTTGGGGATTCCTACTATTTGTTTAATCGATACAAATTGTGACCCAGATCTCGCGAATATATCGATTCCAGCCAACGATGACACTATGGCTTCAATTCGATTGATTCTTAACAAATTAGTATTTGCAATTTGTGAGGGTCGTTCTATCTATGTAAGAAATCGTTGATTATGTTGATTAAGATTAAGAATAATAGTTAATTATTGGGCAACTCCGTAGATTTATTGGATCAGTTACTATTCTTTTTTGTTTTGCATTTTTGACAAGAGATAAAAGAACAGGAATATTGATATATATTAGAGGGTATTGATATATATTATGATCTGATGTGATTTCTTAGTATCCTAAATATAGGATTAATGATTCAAGTTGCTGAGTTGAGAAAGAGATGGTTGAATCAAAAGAATTCCTTTTTTGAAGTTCAATTTCTATCAGAGGACAATATGAATGTTATACCATGTTCCATTAAAACACTCAAGGGGTTATACGATATATCGGGTGTAGAAGTAGGCCAACATTTCTATTGGCAAATAGGAGGTTTACAAATTCATGCCCAAGTACTCATCACTTCTTGGATCGTAATTACTATCTTGTTAGGTTCAGTCATCATAGCTGTTCGGAATCCACAAACTATTCCGACCGACGGTCAGAATTTCTTCGAA